TATGAGAATATCCTCTGGTGTGGAGGGAATTGCACGCATAGAAATTCGAAAAAGAATTGATCTGATTCAAGTCATAATTTATATGGGATTCCCAAAGTTATTACTCGAAGGCAAGACGCGAAGAATCGAAGAATTACAGATGAATGTACAAAAAGAACTTAATTGTGTGAACCGAAAACTCAACATTGCTATTACAAGAATTACAAACCCTTATGGGCACCCTAATATTCTTGCAGAATTTATAGCCGGACAGTTAAAGAATAGAGTTTCATTTCGCAAAGCAATAAAAAAGGCTATTGAATTAACCGAACAGGCAGATACAAAAGGAATTCAAGTACAAATTGCAGGTCGCCTCGACGGAAAAGAAATTGCACGTGTCGAATGGATGAGAGAAGGTAGGGTTCCTCTACAAACCATTCGAGCTAAAATTGATTATTGTTCCTATGGAGTCCTAACGGTCTATGGAGTATTAGGCATCAAAATTTGGATATTTTGGGAATAAGAATACTTTCCCTGGCTTTACTCTTTACACTATATCCATTGATAAAAAAAAATAGAATCAAAAAAAACTTTTTCTTTTCATGCTTTTTCTCTTAAATCAAAAAAATAAGCAATTTTATAGGTTTGAATAAAAATTTGATTGATGATTTCATATAATTGCTATGCTTAGTGTGCGACTCGTTGGTTTTTTTTATAGGATAGAATTCCAAAAAAATGGACAGACCCCTACTGTGAACTAATAACTATATAACTAATAACCAACTCATCGTTTCACATTATCTGGATACAAAAAAGCAGTCAAGATATGATATATTGGTCATATCATTGTAGCAACTGAAATCTTTCTTACATAAACAAAAAAAAATCAATCTGATTCTGATTATGATATAAAAAAAGTATGCAGATAAAGGGAAGGTTGAGAGAAAGAAAGAAAAAGAATATCAATGATATAGGATTCCAATATATGTAAGGTTTATGAGTCATCTCATAAAAGGCAGTGTAATAAAGCATCAATACTGATTCATCCATAAATAAGTATATGAATCTATTCATAGAAAAAAATCCAGAGCCTCGAGCCAATAAAGACTAAAAAGATTGACTCAAGAACAAATTTCTTGAGGGGCTCCATTGTAGAATTCAAACCTAACCATTAATTGCGAAGCGACGGGAACGATGGAACCTATGAATACGTAAGATTCTATTGAAAAATGAATCCTAATAATTCATTAGGTGGGATGGCGGAACGAACCAGGGACCAATTCATTTATTCCGAGAATTCATGAGCTAACCCTACAACTAAAATAGATATTGAAAGAGTAAATATTCGCCCGCGAAGGTTTTTATTAGATTACTCAATCTTGTTCGATCCAATATGATAATATGATCAAAGGCAAAACAAAATAAAGATTCGTTAGAAAAAAACCACATTATCTCATTATCTAGAAATAGAAATAATTATCTAGAAAAAAAATACATGTTTAAGTATATATCCAAACAAGATATAGAAATTTCTAATAGATTAGATGAAATCTCAAAGAATCCATGATTCAGTATATTTTCATAAAATTCTCAAATTCGAATCGTTTCATTCGCGATGAGCCGGATGAGAAGAAACTCTCATGTCCGGTTCTGTAGTAGAGATGGAATTGAGAAAGAACCATCAACTATAACCCTAAAAGAACCAGATTTCGAAAACAACATAGAGGAAGAATGAAAGGAATATCTTATCGAGGTAATCGTATTTGTTTCGGTAAATATGCTCTTCAGGCACTTGAACCCGCTTGGATCACATCTAGACAAATAGAAGCAGGGCGACGAGCAATGACAAGAAATGTGCGCCGTGGTGGAAAAATATGGGTACGTATATTTCCAGACAAACCAGTTACGGTAAGACCTACGGAAACACGTATGGGTTCGGGTAAAGGATCTCCCGAATATTGGGTAGCTGTCGTTAAACCAGGTCGAATACTTTATGAAATGGGCGGAGTAGCAGAAAATATAGCCAGAAAGGCTATTTCAATAGCGGCGTCCAAAATGCCTATACGAACTCAATTTATTATTTCGGGATAGGAACGTAGAACCAAAGAAAAGAAGTCTTGGGGATAAAAAAAATTGCAGGTTTCTTTTTGACAAACAATATTTCTTTTTTTTTTTACTTCGCCCTTTGCATTAACATTGAAAGAACAGATTCAAAAATGATATGATTCAACCTCAAAGCCATTTGAATGTAGCGGATAACAGCGGGGCCCGAGAATTAATGTGTATTAGAATCATAGGAGCTAGTAATCGCCGATATGCTCATATCGGTGACATTATTGTTGCTGTGATCAAGGAAGCATTACCAAACACACCTCTAGAAAGATCAGAGGTGATCAGAGCTGTAATTGTACGTACTTGTAAAGAACTTAAACGTGACAACGGTATGATAATACGATATGATGATAATGCTGCAGTTGTGATTGATCAAGAAGGAAATCCAAAAGGAACTCGAGTTTTTGGT